TAGGATGCCCTAATACATTACAAAATTTCGCTTTAGCCAATGATCTAATTAGAGGAATAATTGAAATTATTGTATCAAGCTTTTTCATAAAATTTTCGATTATAAATGAATTTTCCAACATTTGATTCCGTACCACTGAAGGATTTAGCCGCACATTTGAAAAATAGCCCAAAAAGTCAAATGAATGCTCGGATAATTGGTTTATATGGATCTTTCCTGGTTGAGACCAAACATAAAAATGACATTGCCATAAATGGATAAGATAGTATTTCCATTTTTTCATCAAAAAGGACGTATTCTTTGAAGCCAGAATGGATTTTCCTTGATATCTAACATAATGAATAAAAGGGTCCTTGAAGAACCATAGGGTGGACGGAAAATCCTTATCAAAGACTTCTACAAAATGTTCTATTTTTGCATAGAAATAGATTCGCTCAAAAAAGACTCCAGAAGATGTTAATCGTAAATAAGAAGATTTGTTACGGAGAAAAAGAAAGATAGATTCGTATTCACATACATAAAAATTATATAGGAACAGGAAAAATCTTGGATTCCTTTTTGAGAAAGTAGAAATCCATTTTTTTGGAGTAATAAGACTATTCCAATTACAATACTCATAAAGAAAGAGCCTTAATAAATGAAAAGAAGAGGCATCTTTCACCCAGTATCGAAGGGTTTGAATCAAGATTTCCAGATGGATAGGGTAGGGTATTCGTACATCTGATACATAATTTAAATATGGAAATTTTTCCTCAAAAAAAGGAAATATTGAATGAATTGATCGTAAATTATAAGATTTTACAATTTCTGCCTCCTCTAAGGAAGAGATTAATTGTAGGGAAAATGGAATTTCCACACTGACGGCAAGCCCCTCTGATATTATTTGAGAATACAAATTCTTGTTGTACCCCCAAAATGGATTTTTGTTAGAATCATTAGCAAAAATAATCAAATGATTCTGTTGATACATTCGAGTAATTAAACGTTTTACAATTAGTAAACTAGATTTATTGTCATAACCTAGATTTTCCACCAAAATGGAGCTATTTAAACCATGATCATAAGCAAGTGCATAAATATACTCCCGAAAAATAAGTGGGTATAGGAAGTCATGTTGGCGAGATCTATCTAGTTCTAAATATACTTGAAATTCCTCCATTTTTGAAATTCGATTTGGGCCAAGGATCGAGGATTTATTGGGTTATCAAATGATACATAGTGCGATACAGTCAAAACAGGGTATTCTATTCTAATAAAAATGGAATAGATACCTAGAAAACAAGTAAGACTCATCAACGGACTCTCTCTACTCGCTTTTTCCATCTAATTGTTTTATGTTCGTTCTAGGATAACAAGATAGTTAGAAATCCTTTATTTTCTCAACCCAATCGCTCTTTTGATTTTGGAAAAAAAAAAATATCTTTATCAATATACTCTTTCTTCTACACATTTATCGCCACCCCATAATATAATGGAGAATAACTAATAGTTAGGACTCATAACAAAAATCAATAATCCATTCATGGGAAAAGCTTTTCCCGCATCAAGTACTAATATATTGATTTTTAACGTATAATTAGATGGGGTAATCATTCAAATTCAAAACGAAAGCTCGTTGCTTTTTGTTTCCCTATAATTGGAGCCGCCAAACTCTATCCATTTATTAATTCAACCCAACTGTGAATTTATTTTGTTCCGAGCCAAGAATTCAAACAAGGATTTGGGCCCGATCCAATAACAATGAAATATTCTTAGAATTCTCCATTGATACGACATGCTGCTTTTTCCATTCATTCCTTTCTGGATCAGTCGTGGTCTTACAAACTCTACCGATGGTATGGACGAATCCATTGCTTCATAGAAATGTGTAAAAAATTGAGTCGCACTTAAAAGCCGAGTACTCTACCATTGAGTTAGCAACCCTAAAAAAATAAACTACAAAAATAAACTAATAGGATGTGTAGATACAATCGCAATCAAAATAAATAAAAAGATTTTATTAGATAATAAAAAAAATATTCCATTAAAATCAAATTGAAAGAAAAAAGAAATAAAAAATGTTGAAGTCGAATCGATTCTGAACATAAAAATGAACGGATCAGATGAAAATACAAGAAATTTTCTCAGATAAAAAAAGGAAAATCACAATTTATAGACCGCCTCTTTGTCTCCTATGTTATACATTCTTTTGTTATACATTCTTTTCATTTTATTTATGAATTCTTATTATTCTATTTATATATTTAATTATTATTCTATTTATATATTTAATATTTAGATTCTAATATTTATATTCTATTATTATTCTAATAGATTTTTATTAGAATATCCACTTTAGAATATCTATTTTAGATTCTAATATTAATATATTAGAATCTATTCTAAATTTCTTATTAACTTATTAAATTTAACTTATTAAATTATTTTTCTTTTGTTATTTATATTTATTTAATAGATTCTACTATTCTATTTCTTTAATTAAAAAAAAGAACTTCTTTTCTTGTTTATATCACAGAAAAGCCAACGAACCCATCTATTTGATGAAGTAAAAAAAACAAAATCCTATGGAACGGGGATAAATAGATCCATTTATTCACGATCGGATTATATTTATTTGATACACTGTTGTCAATATTAATGTTGAAAAAATAATACAATGGAGAAAATAAACGAATTAGAAACTTAAATATTAAATAACAATTTAATAAATACCAATTGAAATCCAATTGAATTTAATTGGAATTCCAATTAATAATAACAAAGTTTCTAAATAATAAATACTAAGAAATAATCAAAAAATAAAGTCAAAAATAAGGTAAAGTAAATAAAAAACCAAGCAATTATGTTGTATTAACACTACATAAATAATCGACATAGATACAAAAGGGGCGTATGCGAAAATTAAGGAAAAAGGTAGAGATCGGGTTTATTCAATCAATAAATAGAATAATTCAATCAATATAATATAAATAGAATAAGAAAGCTTAACCTAACCCCCTTTATTTTAAAATTTCTTCAGAGAATTCCAACAAAAACCACCTCATTGAGGGTAATGTATTTATAGATCCAATTACTTCATTTATTACTTCATTTATTCATTTGTCCATTTTTTTATTTTCTATTATTTATATCAATAAAAATGGATTTTTGTAGTTATAGAAAACAGCATTCTATAGCAGCAATAAGAAATAATAAATTAGGTATGAATAGAGCAAGAGAGCGGGGGGGGGGGGGAGGGGGGATAAGAGAGAAAAGGATTATATAAATCTATATACAAGTCATCCACACCCTCTTTTTTTTTTTTTCTTTATTTTATTAATTGAATTTCGTTTGTTGATTAGGACAAAGTTCCATAAAAACACCCGCTCTTTTTGAAATATCCTGAACAGTTCCTGTAGGTTGAGCGCCTTTTTCAAGGAAATATAGAATAACAGGAATATTTAAATAGGTTTGATTCTTTATCGGATCATAAAAGCCCACTCTCCGAAGATCTCTCCCCTCTCTTCGGGATCGAACATCAATTGCAACGATTCGATAAACGGCTCATTGGGATAGATATAGATAAACAATACACCCCCCCTAGAAACGTATAAGAAGTTTTCTCCTCGTACGGCTCGAGAAAATTCGAAATTATGTCTATGTATAGAATTATGATGTCAAATAGATCCATAAAATCATCAAATCAATTAGACTATGATTTAAATTAAATATTTTTTTTCTTATTCTTTCCCGAAAAAAGAATCACTCGTATTCGCAACCTCATAACTCAAGTTGGATAACTCTCAAATAACTCAAAGGAAAACAAAACCTTTAGTTAGGTATTTTATTTCATTTATTGAGCGGTCTCTACCCCCCCTTCTTGTCTGTCTCCTTTAGAATCTATTTTTCGTCTTCAGTCTAATATAGTTGTTGAGACAATTGAAAATGGTATTTACTTGTTCCATGATCCGTTAGCTTTTCCTTGAATCATTGGGTTTAGACATTCCTTCGAGGATCTTTAATCGTTTCAAAAATGGCAGCAACATACCAATTTTGTTTTATTTCTTTCCATCAAAGAATCATACAAATAGATGGTTGATTCCCCCAGATCCACTTTTGATCGAAAAAGTTTTACCAATTCCAACAAATTTGACTTTTTTTTTGAAACTTGCTCGAATTGGATCCTTTCGATTTCTATATCGAAAATATACTTACGAAGTTTTCTAACTTATTAATTTTCACTAACCCTAGAAACTTGACCCTGAGAAATGAATCAACTCGAGCTCCATCATGTACTATTTCCATCATCAACCCCTCTCCCCTTCCCAAAAAAATGAATTCGAGTGGAACAGAACAAACGATGTCGAGAAAGAGCACCCTCATTTCTATATAATAGAAAAATGGTGGATGTAAGAATCCACAGCTAATCTAATCATGTCTTTCAAGTCGCACGTTGCTTTTTACCACATCGTTTCAAACGAAGTTTTACCATAACATTCCTCTAGTTTGGAGCCGGTATGTAATTGATTCAATTATGAAATCATGAATAGTCATTGATTCAATCGATACATAATAATCCATATTTTTTTCCTTCTATATGAATGGAAAATTTAGAAAGTAAAGAAGTATCAACAAAAATTCAAATTAACTTGATATTGTAGGAATAGAATTTCTATTCCATTTTGATTTATTTTTTTATTTTTTAGAAAAATAGAAATTCGAAATATTCTTATTCTTAAACTTAAAAAATAATAAAAAATAGAAAAATAAATAGAAGATAGAAGAATTAGAATTCCATTCTAATTCATAATTCAAATTATTAGAAATTAATATTCTTATAAATAATTAATATATTCATTATAGAATAGATTCTATTTCTATTTTATATTAAATAGAAATTTATATTGAATTTCTATATTTCTATTTAGAATATATTTTTATTAGTTTTTATTAGAATAATTATTAGAATAATATATATTCTACATTTTTAATATACAATAACAACAATAACACGAATAAAAAAAATAAGTTCTTTTTGAATCTACATCTTCAAAGTGACTCGATTTAGAGACGAATCATTAAAAAAAAAAAAAGAAGAATCACATTCTACCCAATATTATATACTCTTAAATAGAAGGTTTCTCAAAAAAGGGCAATCTTTATTCTGATATACAATTTGTATTCAGATATGATATATATCATGAATGGATATGCTCTGGGACGGAAGGATTCGAACCTCCGAATAGCGGGACCAAAACCCGTTGCCTTACCGCTTGGCCACGCCCCATTTCTATTCGACACTAATAATAATAAACACTATTATTGGTATTGGTTGTTCGTCAATTCCAGTCCAAATATCTAAATATCTATAGAATAAATTGTTGCTAGAATTTTGATATGTCTAAATATAGAATTAAACTGAAATTATTGATCATTACATAGAATTCAATTAAGATATTGCATGAAAGTATGATTTCTTCTATTTTTTATTTCTTTTTATTTCAGAATGGAAAGATTTTGAATTGGATAAGTTCAAATCAAAGAAGGATTTTTGGAGTCTACTTTTTTTATTTAATTCATCATTTTATTCGTAATTAATTCGATTTTTTTATTTATTATTTTCAATTTTTTGGATTTCTTTTTTTATTTAGAAATAGTATAAATCATAAATGAAATAAATAACAACAAAAAAAACGAAATTAATAAAATAAATTTAAAATTCATTTATTATAAAATTCAGAATATATTAATAATATTAACTTAATTTTAACTTAATTTTAATTAATTTAACTCACAAAAAGAAAAAATACAATTATCTTAAAGAACAAAATGTTTGTTATGCTTAATATCTTTAGTTTGGTCTGTATTTGTATTAACTCCGCCCTTTATTCAAGTAGTTTTTTCTTCGCGAAATTACCTGAAGCCTACGCTTTTTTGAATCCAATTGTAGATATTATGCCAGTAATACCTGTACTCTTTTTTCTCTTAGCTTTTGTTTGGCAAGCTGCTGTAAGTTTTCGATGAGATCCTTAATTTGAATACTGTCCTAGAAGAATTCAAAATTTATTCGAAAAAAATTCGAACATTTTAACAATTTCAATTTATAAGATCAGATAAGTTTTACAGTGTGAATCCTGGATTCAAATATTGAAATTTTTTATAGACAAGAAAAATCTGGACCATCTCATTTCCTCATTCTTACATTTTTTCCATTGAAAAATCCTATTATGAGTCCCCCACCAATATCTAATTATGGATATGAAAGGAAATTTTTGGTAATAAAGGAATCGACTCTTATTACAAATAAATTTCCGAAAAGTTTTTTCTATTTCTCGAAATCACTTCATTTCTTAGTATCAAAAGAAACATAATGTGTAGTATAGGAGAATCTATTCTCTTTCTTTTTTTTAATGATCTTGGAGATTGTGTAATGCTTACTCTAAAACTATTTGTTTACACGGTAGTGATATTCTTTGTTTCTCTTTTCATCTTCGGATTCCTATCTAACGATCCAGGACGTAATCCGGGACGTGAAGAATAAAAAATCTGATTTTTTTGTTTTCTGTGTTTTCCTTGCTTGTGCTTGATTTTGAAATATTCTTATTATCTATTTTATTAAATAATAAAAGTTAATCGTTAATATAAATAAAAAATCAAACAAACAAAGAAACAAAAGAGGCTCTATTCAAAAGGTAAATAAAATACCAAATCATAGACGGAAACGGAAAGAGAGGGATTCGAACCCTCGGTACGAAAAATTCGTACAACGGATTAGCAATCCGACGCTTTAGTCCACTCAGCCATCTCTCCAAAAGATAATTTCGATTTTCTATTTATATCTTATCTCTCTTTGACTTTTTCTATTTTATATTAGAATATTTTCTATTCTAATATATTCTATATTTATATATTAATATATAATAAATAATATAAATATAATAAATAATATAAAAAAAATCTAATATTAGAATCTAATTATATTAATTAATATAGAATATATTCTAATTATTTAATTTAGAATTTCATTTCGATTTAATAAATAAAATAATATTCGAATATAAATTTCGAATAAAAAAAATAACTTGTTTTTCAGCCCGGCCAGGTCAGTACCTAGCCGGGCCTTTTTTGTTCCCATGAATCCTGGATAAAAATGATTTATTTGATCTGAAAAAAAAATACTTGTTATTGAAACAAGATCAAACATAAGAATGTAATCTCTTATTACTCTTTCTTTTTTTCCGGTAAAGTATCTAAAAGAAAAAAGGAATGGAACTAAGGATTCTTGCACAATGCATTTTTATGTTATGGCTTAATTAGTTTTGTCGAGATGTATCTGTCAAAACACCTTTAGCAAAACAAAATCCAAAAATGAAATGAGTCCCCTTTTCTTAATTTCATTAGATCCCCTTACGAAACACGCCAACACTATAATTTTCATGATTCTTTTATGATCCTATTTCTGATTCCCTTGTTGGACAAAAGGTCCATTTATATACAATAATCGCATTGGAGCGGGTATAG